CAGAGCGGAAAGCAAAGGCTTGTGCACATGAATCAGAAGTCAGAAGGGCTTGCTTCACTTCAGAGCGGCATTAGTGCCTTTCTTACTGTCTTGTCTTTCCTGCTTGAATGACTTTCAACCATTTGCCATTTCGTGAGTAGCTGTCACTGGTCTTGACGAAGAAGAGGGTGGACATGAATGCCTTCTTTGTTTCAAATGCCCTGTTGCTGCAAGAAAGGGATATTAAATGGATGCCCCAGAAGAGGCCGCTAGAGGAACTGATGCAATAAGACTTGATGAAGGCAGAATCCGCAGCTATTTACTACGGTCTTCGAGAATCTAGCTATTTCGCATATCCCTTTGTTGTGGAAGGAGGGATGTAACTTGCTCTAGAATCTGCTCTGACTCTTGGGATAGGTCAGAATGAAGCAAATTTGCCTTAGTAAATAGAAGGGTAGTTTGCAAATGTGCACGTGAAGAAGATCTAGGCTTTGAAGAGGAAGGAATCCCCAGCTTTCAGTAAGACTGCCTTAATGTCCGAGAATGAAGTCCTTGATGCTCTCAAGTCGATGAAATCTTTGTAAATATGTAAATAAGATGGCATAGAAGAAATCGAAAGGGCAGGGGTAAAGACTAGGTTTCATATCTACCTTATCATCGCGGGATAACGGCTCTTAGGACAAATCCGCTATTCTTGTCGGCATATCCCCGGGATAAAATAAAGAAGGCTCTTTAGCGGGATAACCGGAATCTCCGATGCTAGTGAAAGCAAGTGAGTGACATAGTTACTGTCCAAAGGAAGGATAAAGACGGAAGATATCCCCATCAAATCCAAGCAAGGAGTTCTGTATTCCCCCTCACATCCCCCCTCCCGAACTGTCCATGGATCGTCCTACCTTAGGGACCTGCGCCTTGGAAATCGATTCTGTCTATCAAACATATCAATCACAAAAACCTAGTTGCCTGCCCCTAGAGCCTGTAATTTTCCCCCGCTTAGGAAAGGAAACATGCCCTCCCGCACTGAACTCGCCCTTAGAAGCGAAGGAAAGGTGGACCCCGAAAGGTAAGAAATAAGAAACTGAATTTGAATCTTGGTTTTTACTTTTGGAAATGTAGTTAGTCTCGTAGGATAAAGAAGGTGTGTACCTATGTCCCGAAATCCGGATGTGGGACCATCCGCGAGCCTTTTCCTTGAGTTAGCGTTGAGGGCCCAGGTTGTCTGCCCCATTGGCCTATGGCTAAGGTGCATTTTCTTTTTGTTGAGTTGTTGTAGAAGGGGGTTTTGGGTCTATCACCATTTCGGTATGGTCTTAGGCGGGTTCACCGCTTTTTGCTAAGCTGAGTCTAACTGCTGACCTCCCGTCTCAAGTCCCTCTTTTTCTTGCAGGAGCGATGTAAACTATTAGGCTAGCCTTCTAATGGGCTAAGTTACCTTTCTTTGTCTTTATTTAGTTTCCCTGCTCTCTTGCTTGCATCCAGTACTGGCTTTCTCTTTCAGGTAGTGAAGTGTATACCATTATTGATGGTGCACGAGCGATCGTCATCTTATTCTAGCTTTCTTTCCTTTTTTGGAAGCATTCCCGATCCTTTCCTTCCTATCTTTCCAGTGGTCGAAGCCGGCTAAGGGCCATTTCCTTTGCCAGCCTTCCAGTCTTAAGTAGTCCAATCCCTTTTTTTCGTATAGCGAAGAACTGGTTTTCCGTTAGTCCCTTATTCTGATACTGAGAAGGGGAACTTCTTCCTTTAGGAGTTGGAATCTCTGAAAGCGGGGGAATTTACGGGTCTTTTTCCATACCCCTACGCGGCAAAGGTAATTTAATAGAAGATTGCCCCTGATATGACTAAGCGCTATTTTACATCAAAGATGAAGGAAGATTCCAATATTCACTTTAGGAAAGCAATGGACCTTTAGCCAACAGATGGAACCCTCGCAAAAACCGAAAGGAGGAGTGAGAAACTTCGGGGTAGGAGCCAGTTACACGAGGATTAATACGACTAGACGAATGTGTCATATACGGAGGAACTTAGTCAAAGACTTCCCGATCCTTAACTTAAAAAGGATATAACTCAACCAACAAGGCAATTCTCCAGTGGTTTTCCCGCCTTTTAAAAGAAAGAAAGAAGGAAGACCCTACTAAAACAAACAAACACTAAGATACGGCAAAGAGAGCGGATTCTACCACAAAGCGAAGAGGGGCTCTTACACGACTGAAACAGAAGGAAGAGTTCCCTGAAAGCACATAGTGGAAAGCTCTTTCCACACGGGCACAGGGGTAGGCGTAGGCTCGGTCAATCCCTTGCTTGATGCTTTCCTATCTCGAGTTATTCCCCGTGATCCACCTATGAGATCGCTTGCACCAGCTTTGGATTAAACAAGATCGGCCATAGAATCGAAGAAAGGAATGGGGACATAGCGAGAGACTCTCGATTCGTTGCTCTACATTTTGAGAAAGTGGAATAATAAAGGCCGTAGTACCGTACGCCCGCAACAACAACAACAAAGAGGCCGATTTGAGAACGTTTGGAGAGGCTCACGGGGCTAGACCCTCCACAAACAAAAGCCTTTACTAAGGTCTCAGAAAAGCTTTTCAAAAGACTTGACCCCCGAAGAGCTGACCCAAGCAATGCATCGAGAAGGCGAAAGAGAGAAGCAAGGAAAGCCCTCTCTCTATCTCTTCCTGACAAGGAGTCCGTTCATGGTATAAGAAGTCCTATTCTTTCAGAGCGGAAGAGAAAAGCTTCAATTGGTCTTTTCGAGACGAGAATCCTCTTAGGGGAGAAGAAAGACAAGAAAGAGGAGACTATTTCAACAAGGCTACGAGTTCTGGCATACTTGACTTTAGATTGGATGTCGTACTTTCCTTTATAAAGGATGTCCTACTTCTATTTAATATTTCACCGAACCCTACTTCACTCAATCAATCTCCTAATCTTAATCCTACCGCCCTTACTACAACTAAACCACCAACAGCGGGAGAGCCTACATTACTATAGAATGATAGATGTGCAGCGCATTCTGTAAGGCTAACAACTCATTCTTCAGCAACTCATTCTCTAACAGGAAAAGCAAAGACCTCATCGACCGCATCAACAGGTAATCCCGCATCTGATAAGGCAAGTATCCTTCCCGGAGCAAAGCTACGAAACTACGCTATGAAAAGCAATCTGCCCAAGGAGGGCTAGCTAGTCTAGTCTAATGCTAGGCTAGGTGATTCCTCTCTATCAATGACTGAAGCAACATCCAGAGAGAGAGCTCACTATACCACCAGGTTGCCGCATTTGCTTATGAAACAAGAACAAGAGAACAGAGCAAAAGTATGATTTCTTAGGGTAGTCACTCAAATCAAAAAGGAATGTCATCCCTCACTTCGCCCCCCTTTAAGACTGATTCCTTCTATCTTCTAGGCGAGAAGGTTGGCACAAAAGCAGCGAATTCTCTTGCTGCGCTTACGCTTATTCCGACAACAGATTCATCGGTCACTGGATGCGATGCGTGCTAACAGAAAAGAAGAAAGTCCGAAAGTAATCAGGTAGGTAAGCAAGCCGCCCTGGTGCCAAGCTAAGTCCCAAGCTAAAGACAAGGATCACATCGATAAGAGCAAAAGCAAAGACGGCTTATGCCGAATATCTTGAACTCACACCAAGCCTAACGACTTTCATACCAGGAAATCGAAGATGTGCCAAATCGTTCTCTATCGAAAAGTAGTCTAGAGCCAACTGAAACTGATTCCACTTGAGCAAGAAGACGACTCTAAGTATGCTGACCACGGACTTACTATAGCACCAACAGCTAGCTCGCTGTCACTTGGTATCGGATCTTTCCTAAATGCTGAATTTGCCCTTCGACGGGAACTCCTACTACTTCTAGTTAGTCTACCTACGTCATTCTTTCTTGACTTTAATAAAGAAGTAAATTTCCCACGGTCAAGCCTAGTAGAGCTCCTAGTCCGACAAGACTAGCAAACATGCTACCGTTAACCATGCTACCAGGCCTAGCTACCACAGAAAATAAGGGAAACCGAACCACAGAGAAAGTCAAGCCGGCTCTTCTTGATCTGACATTGCCGGGAAAGAGACAACAGCTACTCTTCCTCCAAGAACTTATTCTCTAGCGCCGTCTTCATCCTAACCCTCGATAGTGAGTAGCATGTTCGAGCATTAGAAGGAAGCTAAGACAAGCAATCAGTACACGAATCCCTTCCTCTAGAAAGAGTTCCCCCTCCCCTTCACTTTGTTCCGGCTTTTCGACCAGCCCGTCGATCCTAACCCTCGGAAGCGAAGGAGATGAAATCGTGAGTGGAGTAAAACGGAGCGAGGGTGCTACTAGGCGAGGATCCGCAAGAGAAAGGGCTAGGTCTCGATTTGGATCCACTACTGCTGAAGCATATGTTTCCGAATTCACAGATGAGCTATTTAAGCGGGGAAGTCTATACTTTTAAGTGGCTCCATCAACGACTGGATCTATATATAGAAAGAGAAAAAAAAGAATAATAATAAGAAAGATTTGGTCCGGACTTAATTTGGCAGACGTTAGTGCCACCAGGATTTGTTCCATATTGATATTGATTGAGACAAAGAAATTCCCTCCAGACAGCTTAACTCCGTCAAGCCTGTAGGAGTAGTGAAGAAGGATAGAACACTGACTTTTGTTGGTTGTTGACCAACTAGAAAGCTCCTTTTCATTTTCTATAAAGGGCTACTCGACATATTTGGAAAGAGCTACTCTAAAGCCTATTCTATTGGTAACTTTTCAGTCGAAAGGCTTTCAGTTTCAGAGAAAACTTTTCTCAGGCCAAGACCATAGGAATAAAAAAACCACTTCTCATTCAGGAGCGGGAAAGGAAAGATGAATTAAGCGGTCATCGAGATCTTTACAGAAAAGAAAATCATTACAAAAAATTCAAAGCCATGAACAAAGGGGATTGACTGAGAAGTAGAGCTAAGCGATCTATTGAATGAAAGGCAGGAATGAATGGACTGATTTATTGCCCCAGCTCAAAAGGCAAGGGAGAAAGATAAGT